TAGGAACACATTCCAACCAATTCCCAAAAAAAATAAATTTGTATCAAATTTGAACTAGTAACTAATCCTACCATGGAAGTACTGAAAAAACTCATATAAGCAAAAAATCTCAAGTATCCTTGATCGTGAGCCATATAATTATCACTATAAATAAGAACCATGATTCCAACAGTAGTGATTAACATTGACATAATAGAAGTAAGTGGATCGATCAAGCAGCCGAATTCTAAAGAAAAATCATTATCGAGTGTCCAAGACCATACATATTGGTGGATAGAACTGCTATTTACTTGCTGAATAGACAGATTAGTTGAAAAAATCATGACTATACTTAACAATAAAATACTTGGAAAAGCCCACATACGACGAAGATTTTTTGTTGCTGTCGGAAAAAGAAGAAGGCCCACTCCTATTAACATAGGAACTGGAAGTGGAACGAAAGGTAAAATCCACCCATATTGATATGTTTGTTGCATAAGAAAATTGAAATTCATAATTACATAATTAATTGTTTCCGATTTATCGGATTTTACTTCTTTTGAAAGGAGTCAATAAAAAAATGAAAATATGCACTAACTTAAATATAAAAATATTTTTTTTATTTCTTTTTACTTATTCTTTCTAAACTTCTTGTAAATATTGCAAATATTCAAATCAAGAAGTTCCAATTGGTCAAATCATATGAAAGACAAAGATTAATTATGAGTCTCCTTCTAGTTTGAAAATTCAAGTCAAATTTGGACAAGTTACTCAAAATATTCTTCTTTTTTTTTAGAAAAATTTTATGCGATTTTACCATATCGTTCACAGTCTATTCTTTTAGAATTTTAGAAAAAAAAATTATCTAGAAAAGCGCAGATTTTTTTTGAACAATAGATGTCTTTCACATCCAGCTATACGAATGAGTAATCTCTTCATTTTATTTAAATGGCAGTTCCAAAAAAACGTACTTCTGCATCAAAAAAGCGTATTCGTAAAAATTTTTGGAAAAGGAAAGGCTATTGGGCGGCGTTAAAAGCATTTTCTTTAGGGAAATCTCTTTCTACCGGGACTTCAAAAAGTTTTTTTGTGCGACAGACAAATAAAATCAAAAAATAAGTTATTAAGAAATAAAGCGGAAAACCTTAGAACAATATAAATCGACCTGACTCAAAAATGGAACGCTTCCGTTTCAAAAAAAAATTCCCCAATTCCATTTCCTGGTAAATTAATCAATGGGAAATGGAATTCTTCTGGTTACTTTGACCGAATTCAAACAAAGTTTTTTTAACAAAAAAAAAACACAAGATACTTGATTTAAATTTTCGTATATTTTCTTGCCAGGACGGGAGTCTTTTTTTCCCATCAATCTATTTGTACTATAAATATTTTTTGTACAACTTTCTTACTTTTTAATTTCTATAAATTCTTATATAGAGCCCATATATCTCTCCCCATCAATTCACGCAAAAACACTTAATGAAAATATTCTGGATAAATGGGTGTGAATTTTGAATAATCTAAAATCTTTTTTGGTTCATTCATAAAACAGATTTTTGGGTTGTACTTTTTGAAATTAAAATCAAATAACTCAAAAACGGTAAATTTTAAAAAATGTTTTTTTGGGGGGGGCTTAATGCATAGTAAAACTTGCTGCTTTTACAAGAGTTCCAAGTCTAAAACCCACAATAAAACTAAAACAATGAACCTTCAAGTACATATTTGAAGAAATTTGTATTCATCAATTTGAATCTTTCCAACAAAATATTGCATTCTTAAATCTAGACGATTTCTTATTCATAGGCTATTATAGGGTCAAGACAAGCCGCTATGGTGAAATTGGTAGACACGCTGCTCTTAGGAAGCAGTGCTAGAGCATCTCGGTTCGAGTCCGAGTGGCGGCATAACATGTCCTAAAAAAAGAAAATAGATCCTATAATGAATAATAATGAATTCAATTTCGGATTTCGATTTTATAATTAAGGAACTTTTTTTTATGATATTTTCAACTTTAGAGCATATATTAACTCATATTTCTTTTGCGACTGTTTCAATTCTAATTACAATTCATTTGATAACTTTTTTTGTCGATGAAATCGTAAAACTATATGATTCATCCGAAAAGGGCATGATAATGATCTTTTTGTGTATAACAGGATTATTAATTTCTCGTTGGATTTATTCAAAACATTTTCCACTAAGTGATTTATATGAATCGTTAATCTTCCTTTCATGGAGTTTTTCTTTTATTTATATCGTTCCATATTTCAAAAAAGAAAAAAATATTCTAAACACAATAATTCGCCCAAGTGTTATTTTTTCCCAGGGATTTGCTACCTCAGGTCTTTTAACTGAAATACACGAATCCACAATATTAGTACCCGCTCTTCAGTCCGAGTGGTTAATAATGCATGTAAGTATGATGATATTAGGATATGTAGCCCTTTTATGTGGATCATTATTATCAGTATCACTTCTAGTCATTACAGTTAGAAAAAATAGAAGATTTTTTTCTACGAATAATCGTTTATTAAATTTAAATGAGTCATTTTTACTTGGTAAAGTCAAATACATGAATGAAGGAAAAGGAAAAAATGTTTTACAAAAAACTTCTTTTTTTTCTCCAATAAATTATTATAAGTCGCAATTGATTCAACAATTGGATTATTGGAGTTATCGGGTTATTAGTCTAGGATTTCTCTTTTTAACGATAGGAATTCTTTCTGGAGCAGTATGGGCTAACGAAGCATGGGGATCCTATTGGAGTTGGGACCCAAAAGAAACTTGGGCCTTTATTACTTGGATCATATTTGCAATTTATTTACATACTCAAACAAATATAAAATGGAAGGGTACAAATTCAGCAATTGTAGCGTTTATTGGGTTTCTTATAATTTGGATATGCTATTTTGGAGTAAATCTATTAGGAATAGGGTTACATAGTTATGGTTCATTTACATTAACATCTAATTAAATTCAAAAAGCTTACTACTTACGAATAGGAATAGAAAAGCATACAACGCATATGAATATCATTTTGTGTGAACTAGCGAGAGCCCCGTGACTTTGATTCGCGGCACTCTCGCCAGTTCTAGTTCAAATTTATTTTTTTTTTACTTAACACAAGAGAAGAAAAAGCCTTCTTTTTTTTTCATTGTACAACGAACCTCTTTGGAAACGATAAGATCGTTTTTTTATTTTTTTATCAATAAAAAAACGATCTATAAAAAGAATTAGATAGGATAACTTCAACCTTTTCAACTGATAGTGAAAGAACGAAATCTGGGTATATACCAATACCGAGTACGGGTAAAAAAATAGATATTGAAAGAAATAATTCTCGCGGCCCAGAATCAAAAAAATAAGAGTTTGGGCCGTTAAATATCTTGTATCCATAGAACATCTGGCGTAACATAGATAATAAATAAATAGGGGTTAATATCATTCCAATTGCCATTACAAAAGTAATTGGGATTTTTGTCATTAAAAGAAATTTTGGACTAGTAACTAATCCAAAAAATACTATTAATTCGGCAACAAAACCACTCATACCTGGTAATGCGAGGGAGGCCATCGAAAAACTACTGAACATCGTGAACATTTTTGGCATTGGGATAGCTATTCCACCCATTTCATCAAGATAAAGAAGACGTATTCTATCATAAGTTGTTCCGGCCAAGAAAAAAAGTGCAGCACCGATAAATCCATGAGAGATTATTTGTAAAAGGGCTCCGTTGAGCCCCATATCCGTGATAGAACCAATTCCTATAATTATAAAACCCATATGAGATACAGAGGAATAGGCTATTCTTTTTTTTAAATTCCGTTGACCCAGAGATGTTGAAGCTGCATAGATTATTTGCATTGCGCCCACTATTATCAACCAAGGAGAAAATAGAGAATGAGCATGAGGAAAAAATTCCATATTGATCCGAACTAATCCATACGCTCCCATTTTTAATAAGATTCCGGCTAGAAGCATACAAGTACTATAATGCGCTTCTCCGTGGGTATCTGGTAACCATGTATGTAGGGGTATGATTGGTAATTTGACAGCAAAAGCAAGAAAAAATCCACTATAAAATAATATTTCCAAGGCCGCGGGATAGGACTGATTAGCCAATATTTCAAAATTTAATGTTGGTTCAGTAGAACTATATAAACCGACACCCAGAACTCCCATTAAAAGAAAAATAGAACCCCCTGCCGTGTACAAAATAAATTTTGTAGCCGAATACAGGCGTTTTTTTCCTCCCCACATGGATACAAGTAGATAAACGGGAATTAATTCTAACTCCCACATGAGAAAAAAAAGTAAAAGATCTCGAGAAGAAAATAATCCTATTTGTCCACTGTACATTGCTAACATCAGGAAATGAAATAATCGAGAATCTCGAGTCACTGGCCAAGCCGCTAAAGTAGCTAAAGTAGTGATGAATCCCGTTAGTAAAATGGGTCCTATCGAGAGTCCATCTATTCCTAATCTCCAATGAAAATCCAAAAAAAGGATCCATTTATAATCCTCTATTAGTTGGATTAATGGGTCGTCTGATTGAAAATGATAGCAAAATGCATAAGTCGTTAGAAGAAGCTCTAAAATACACATACATATAGTATACCAACGTATTACTCTATTTCCCCTATGTGGAAGAAAAAAAATTAAGCAACCTGCAAATATTGGCAAAACCACAATTATTGTTAAACAAGGAAAATGGTTCGTGGTAAAGACAAGATACGCTTGGGCCATAAAAATCCGTGCTCAATTGAATTTGATTTTGAGCACGGATTTTGTCGGTAAAAAAAAAAAAGAAAAATGGATTCAAGTAGAGTTTTATGGAATGTATCAATAAGAATGTATCAATAAGCTAGACCCATACTGCGAGTTGTTTCATGCCATAAATAAACCCGAACACTCAAAAAATCCGTTGGACACGCGGATTCACACCTCTTACAACCAACGCAGTCTTCGGTCCTTGGGGCAGAAGCGATTTGTTTAGCTTTACATCCATCCCAAGGTATCATTTCTAATACATCGGTGGGGCACGCCCGGACACATTGGGTACATCCTATACATGTATCATAAATCTTTACTGAATGTGACATTGGATCTATCCATTTTGAACGTCATAAATTTTCGATCTAGTAAACTAACTTATAAATGAATCCTATAAGTTAGATACCGGACGAATCAATGAGTGATCATAATCAATTTTCTTCCAAATTTCTTTATCAAAAAGGACCAAAATACTTTGATTTCTTGTGTTTTTGCAACCACAATCATACCTTACAGGTCTCAAACCTATTAATTTGAACTTATTTCTAAATATTCAATTTTCCACCGGTACAATGAATACTATTTATTCAACAAGTTTGATTGGTTAATACGAGTTGATTTTTTGTTACGATAAATTGATGAAACAATAGCCGGTCCAATAGCTGCTTCAGCGGCTGCAATAGTTATAACAAAAATGGAAAAAATGTCTCCTCTTAATTGACGATTATCAAAAATATCAGAAAATGTTACAAAATTTATATTAACTGAATTTAATAGAAGTTCAAGGCACATAAGGGCTCTAACCATATTTCGACTTGTGATCAATCCATAGATACCAACAGAAAATAAATAGGCACTCAAAACAAGTATATGTTCGAGCATCATTAATCAACTCCTTATCAATTTTGATTCGTTTTAATCTGAACAATAATTGAATAGACTCGATTCTAACAAATAACAAATATGAAACAGGAAAATCGATTGGTAATAGATCGATATAAAACGAAAGCCTTTCTATTCGATTAAAAAAAAAAGTAATTCAAATTAACAAATTATAGCTTTTGTGTTAGTTAATTCGATTTGAATTACTTGTTGATTTCTTATTGACGAGCTATAGAAATAGCACCTATTAAAGCGACTAAAAGGATTATTGAAATGAGTTCAAATGGAAGAAAAAAATCCGTTGCTAAATGAATTCCAATTTGTTGGCTATTACTTATCAAATCTTGTTCTAAAATATGATTTGATTTTGTAGTCCAGCTGATCCCATACCAGGCCGTATCTGGAATAGTAGTAATTAGTGAAATAAAAAGACTTGTACAAATCATTGAAGTAACCCCATCCCCAACGGTCCAAAGGTGAAAATCTTTGTAATATTCTGAACCATTCATAAACATCACAGCAAAAATTATTAAAACATTTATAGCTCCTACATAAATAAGGAGCTGCGCAGCAGCTACAAAATAGGAGTTCGATAGAATATAGAATAAGGATATACAAAAAAGAACCAATCCCAACGAAAAGGCCGAATAAATTGGATTCGGAAGTAATACTACTGCCAGACTTCCTAATATAAGACCCGATCCTAGAAAGACTAAAAGAAAATCGTGTATTGGTCCGGGTAAATCCATTTGATTTTATCAAAAAAATCGAAATATTTCATGTCTTTGTTGACCTGACCAGGAAAAAAGAAGTTATCCTTTTTTTTTTATTTTAACATATACATATTAATTTAATTGAATTTGAATGAATCGGGATGATTTGGATTGATGTAAATACAGGACTGCTTTTTTTTTGTTTCGAAAGCAAAGGTTAAAACTTTATCTTTATATTTTATATTATTACATTATTCGAATAGAAAGTCATTTTAAATGAAAATCAAGCCACGACCCTCACCAACTAACCGTTCTTCTGTATTCACCAAGCAAAAACCTGATCCCTTTAACTCCAAAAAATTTCAAAAGCTTTTTTTTTTTTGAATTTATAAATGTTTTGTAAAGCGAGAGTTTTATACATTGTTGAGTTGAGGTAAATTCGAAGAAATTGTTCGAATTGTGTAATCTTCAATTATTGAGACCGGTAACCGACCTAAAGCAATTTGATTATAATTCAATTCATGACGATTATAAGTAGAAAGCTCATATTCTTCGGACATTGATAAACAATTTGTTGGACAATACTCAACACAATTACCACAAAATATACAAATTCCAAAATCAATACTGTAATTAAGTAATCGTTTCTTTCGAATATCCATTTGCAATTTCCAATCTACAACGGGTAAATCTATAGGACATACACGAACACATACTTCACAAGCAATGCATTTATCAAATTCAAAGTGGATTCGGCCTCGGAAACGTTCTGATGTAATCAATTTTTCGTAGGGGTATTGAATAGTTACAGGTAAACGATTTGCATGGGACAAGGTAATCACGAAACCTTGACCAATGTACCTGGCAGCTCGTATTGTTTGTTGACCAGAGTTCAAGAACCGAGTTAGCATAGGGAACATGTCGGAATATCTATAAATAAATTTACTCGTTTATTTCTCTTGTTTGAGACAAGTTATGAAGAATAGAATATTCTATTCCTTTACAGTGAAAGAAGTTGGAACGAAGTCGTTAATAATAGATTACCCAAAGAAATAGGTAAAAGAAATTTCCATCCAAGATTTAATAGTTGGTCCATTCTCAGTCTTGGTAAAGTCCATCTTGTTGCAATAGAAATGAATAAGAACAAATAAGTTTTAGCCAGTGTAATAAAGATACCGATTATTGTTCCAAAAACCTTCCCTCTTTGATTTATGTCAAATAACTCAGGATCAAATAGGTTTGGAATAGAAAGATTCCACCCCCCCAAGTAAAGAACTGTTACAAATAATGAAGAAATTAGTAGATTTAGATACGAAGCAACATAAAATAAGCCAAATTTTATACCTGAATATTCGGTTTGATAACCAGCTACTAATTCTTCTTCTGCTTCTGGTAAATCAAAAGGTAATCTCTCACACTCGGCTAGAGAAGAAATTAGAAAAATGATAAACCCTATAGGTTGACGCCACAAATTCCATCCCCAAAAACCATATTTGGATTGTGTTTCAACTATATCAACTGTACTTAAACTGTTAGATAATCATAGTCGACAATAACATCACTGCTTTCATCGCTATTACAGAACCGTACATGAGATTTTCACCTCATACGGCTCCTCATAGGTCACAAATCAATCTAAGAACCTTTCAAATTGGTAGGATCGATAGAGAATAAAACTCTTATCCTAAGGCCTAGAATTAGACTAATGGAATTCTGTCTGCTATATTTATAATTATAATAAAAAAGTGCTTCTGAATTGATCTCATATTTTAAGAATTTTCATTTTTCTTTTTTGATTAAAAACTTATCCTTGAATGAGAAAAAATACTTTTTAGAGGAATATCCCATAGATATTTCAACTTCTCGTTTTCGATTACGAAAAAGAATTTAGGCATTGCATAACAAGAATTGGATTTCGTTCCTATTCTCCTTTCTCAGAAAAGAGGTATTATTCGCATTATCAAAAGTAAAAGATTTCTTCGTTTTGATAGTTATTTACTTAATCGGTGGACAGGAACATACTCTGGGTCGAAATCGTGGGGAGTACTTCTTAAGAATTTCTACCAACTTAAAGCCCCAATTCGAATTATTTTTCTATAACAAAAATATCCTATTGGATAATTTTCAGAATCTCCATTACTAATCCTTTGTGTATCTTGGTCTTCCTAACCATCCACTCGTTTTTTTAATCTTTCATTAGGATAATACATCTATGCTATGGTAATAGTATAGAAAAAACCCATACAATTGATCTTTTAAACCCGCTTCAAGTCATCAGCCAATCTTGGGGTAAACAGCCTTGACTGCTTATGTTTACTTTCACTTAATTCTTATTCTTGTACGTAGGAAATGAGATTTCATTCTTTTAACAGCAAGTTTGTAAGCCGTTTTATTTCACTCATAGAACTATCTGGTTTAATTCATCAACTCAATGATGAATAAAAAAATCGATAGTCAAATCATTTGACTTTACTTGTTAGAAAGAAAAGAAATGGGGGAATTTTTATGTCTCACCGAATCACACGTAGAGATATTGATAATACACATAGAGTTAATGGTATTTCATAACTAATTGATTGAGCAGCAGCCCTTAATCCACCTAAAAAGGAATATTTATTATTTGATCCATATCCTGACATAAGCAATCCAACGGGAGCAAGACTTGAAATGGCGATCCATAAAAAAACACCAATACTAAGATCAGCTAGAATAAAGCGACAACTAAAGGGAATTATTGAATAACTTAGTAAAATGGATATGACTGCTATGGATGGACCAATACTGAATAAACGAGTATCTCCTCTAGATGGAAGAATATTTTCTTTGAAAAGTAGTTTTGTACCGTCGGCTAAAGCTTGAAGAATTCCCAAAGGCCCCGCGTATTCGGGTCCAATACGTTGCTGTATCCCTGCGGATATTTCTCTTTCTAACCAAACAATTACTAGAACACCCAGTGTGATTCCTAATACAAGAATGAAAATAGGGACAAGCATCCCTATGATTCCATAAAATTCTTTTAAGGATTCCAATCTGGAAAAAGAATGGATAGCTTCTATTTCTATTATATCAATTATCATTTCAACGATCAACTTCTCCCATAATGATATCTATACTACCTAGTATCGTCATAATATCAGCCAATTTCATTCTTTTAACTAACTGCGGAAGAATTTGCAAGTTGATAAACCCCGGCGGTCGGATTTTCCATCGCCAAGGAAAAACACTCTGATCTCCGATCAGAAAAATTCCCAATTCTCCTTTTGGTGCTTCGACTCTTACATAAAGTTCTTGCTTGGACAATTCAAAAGTGGGAGAAGGCTTTTTACTAATAAATCGATATTCAAAATCATTCCATTCAGGGTCTTTTATTCTATCAAAGCGCCGGCTTTCTAAATTCTCATACGGCCCCCCTGGAATTCCTTCCAAGGCTTGTTGGATTATTTTTATGGATTCTGTCATTTCACTAATTCGTACTAAATAACGAGCTAATGAATCCCCTTCTTTTTGCCATTGAATCTCCCAATCAAATTCGTCATAACACTCATAACGATCAACTTTACGAAGATCCCATTGTATTCCGGAAGCTCGTAGCATTGGCCCCGATAAACCCCAATTTAGTGCTTCTTCTCCGCCAATAATACCTACGCCTTCCACTCGTTCTAAAAAAATAGGATTTCGGGTAATAAGCTTTTGATATTCAGCAACCCCAGTTAAAAAATAATCGCAAAAATCCAAACATTTATCTACCCATCCATAAGGTAGATCAGCAGCGACCCCTCCGATACGAAAATAATTATGCATCATGCGCATACCGGTAGCAGCCTCGAATAGGTCATATATCAATTCTCGTTCTCGAAAAATATAGAAAAAGGGGGTCTGTGCCCCAATATCTGCCATAAAAGGGCCAAGCCATAACAAATGGGAAGCGATACGACTCAACTCCAGCATAATAGCTCTAATATAGCTAGCCCTTTTAGGTACTTGAATATTGCCTAGCTGTTCAGGTCCATTTACAGTTATTGCTTCTGTAAACATGGTAGCTAAATAATCCCAACGTGTTACATAAGGCAAATATTGTATAATTGTTCGATTTTCCGCAATTTTCTCCATTCCTCTATGTAAATAACCTAATATGGGTTCACAGTCAATAACATCTTCACCATCGAGAGTAACGATCAGTCGAAGAACACCATGCATTGATGGGTGGTGAGGCCCCATATTCACTATCATAAGGTCATTTCTTGTAATTGGTGTAATCATAAGTTTTTCCCGAGTCAGTCTTCCATGCATTTCTGAAAGTAAAAAGAAGTTCATTCAAATTTAAATGACTAAGCTCATCAAATGGTATCGTGCTTCAAATTAACGCGTTTTTATTTCTCGAATATCCAACTCATCAATTAATTCTTTATAGCGTCCTCTCCTTCTTTTTGACAAATAGGCTAGTAGTCGTTGACGTTTTCCCAAAATTTTGCGCAAACCTCTCTGAGATGAAAAGTCTTTTTTGTGCAATTCCAAATGTGAAGTAAGTCTCCTTATCTTCGTGGTGAAACTGAATACTTGAAATTCAACAGACCCTTTATTTTCTTCGTTTTCTTTTTGAGAAATAATCGAAATTACTGAATTTTTTACCATAAAAAAATGCTCCTTTTTCCTTGTCCAGATATGGATTTTACCGATCAGTAATAATAATGCTATTAGTTTTTATGTGGTATATACAATAATTTAATGCAAATAACTCCTAATTTTCTGAATTCAGACCAATCAATCAAATTTGAAATTCTATTTAGATAGGAATAGAAAACGAGTGGTACATTTTCGCATCGAAAAATTGAGACCTAAAATTCAGAAGTTTCTGTTAATTCATTTCGAGATTTAATTGAGATATTAGTCAAAGTCATTTCATATTGGATACTCGAATGAGATGTGAGATAAGAAAAGCGCATGATCTGTCTATTTGTTTACTTTCATATACCCTAGAAATTCTATTTTCTATTCTAGGGTATATAGAAATAGGATCTAGGATATATAGAAAAAGTGTATTATTCACAGAATTTCAATCACGGATACAGATGTATTCTTAACATACTGAAACGACTGCCATTATTGGTATCAAACCAATAACGATTCATACAAGCTAAATCTTCTAATCGATAATTAGGCCAAAGAAAGAGCTTTAATTTCATTAATTTATTTTTCTCTCTATTAATATTGTCATGTGAAACTTGGATGCTGTTTGTTACGTTCTTTTCATTCCAAAATACTAGATTTCTATCTATAGAATTTATATTCTTTGAATTGAAACAAATTAGAATTCTCACTTTTCTACGACGTTTAAACGATAAAATATTTTCCGGAACAAGTAAATAAAAATGCTTTTTGTCTCTATTTGCGGTTATTCTTTGATGTGGTAAAATAGTTTCATCCAAATTTTTCTTAGAAACATATCTTTGCTCTTGATATTTTTGATTAATTTGATGCTTACTCTTATGAAGCAACGAAATACCTATGGTTTGGTACATAATAAATTGTCCGTCTTTTTTGCCAGCCAGACGAAGTGGTTGTACAATCAATACTCCTTTCTTCATCAACTCTGAGAGAGTCAAATTCTTTTGAATCAACATTATATCCAAACTCATTTCTCTCTTTTGAATGGAGGATATAGTAATTTTTCTTGGATCTATCAGTCTAAGCAGGAGACAATAGATCTTGATATTATTGATCATTCTTTGATTCAAAGTTGCGTCCCATCTCAATTGAAAAAGCAAATAATGTTTCAGGAAGAAATCGAGTTCTGCTTCTGTATTGCTTTTGTATTGTTTTTTCTTTTTCCCCTTTTTCATGTCCGAGCTTGCATAATTTTCTTCAATATCTTTTTGTTGTGAGAAAACAGATCCGCGATCTCCTTGGCTTATGGGTTCTTCTTCATTTCGATGCTTTTTATTCGATGCTATCAACAAATTTATCTTTTTCTTTTCATTAATATTTATATTTTTACTGCTATTTAAATTTAAAAGAAGTAATTTGCTTGGTATAAACCAAGGTTTCATTTTATATGCTTTATAAAGTAACACAAATTCTGGGAAGAGCCAAAACTCCAGATCCGATATAGGACCCTTTAGCCTTTTTTCATTCATTCCCATCCAATCAAAAAACCCTTTGTGGGAATTTTGTGAATTGGTTTCTGGAATCATAAGATATAAAATAGTTTTTTTAGAAATTATTTGAGAGTTGTTAGTACGAATGTGCGCATTTTGATATCTATTGGTATCAATTAGGATCCAGGCCTCAATATCGACTTTTTGTCTAAGATAAAAATTGAAAATTTTCCAAGCAAAATATTTTCTATCAGCTGGTTTTTCCATATATGGAATATCAACCTGCCCTAGATCATTTGGAATAGGGATGTTCCTCCGTATATCAAAAAGGTTTGTTTTAGACCTGTTATAAGTATAAGAAATTTCTTGCTTCTTATTTCCTTGAAAGGGAGGTCTATAAAAAAAGCATTCCGGTTTATTTTCATAATTAATAAATTTATATGATAAAAGATTATATCTATAGTATTTTCGAAAATTATCTTTTTCAGTAGATAATAAATATACTTCAGATTTTTTTTTGGAACCAACTAACAGGTCTTTTTCATATGAATGCTGCTTGCTAAAATTTGCCTTTTTGGCTATACAACGCTGGCGAACTCTATTTCGCCATTTTTCTGGTATTAATTTCGACCATCTGATCTGAGATAAATGGTATTGAAAATGCCCTTTTAACCAGTTTTTCCATTTATTAGTTTCATAGCGCGGAAGTTTCTTATTTGCTAATTTCGAATGATCCATTCCTTGTCTTTCAAAAGAATCCTTTATTTTAGACTTAAGAAAAGGGGGTATTCTTTGATTTTGATATTGAACAACAGATCTTACCGAGTTACTAATTTTTATTTGTGATAATTTGTAAAATACATATGCTTGTGACATGTAGGATAAGTCATAAAAAATACGTGAAGTTTCTTTAATATTTCGAATCTTATCAAGTGGCTTTTTTATAGCCGAAATAAACGAAATTGGAGTTTTCTTTTTTGTATTAATTGTTGCTTGTTTTCTTTCATTATTGTAAATAAATTTATCAATAAATTTTTTTGTTAATTTAAGAAAAAATTCTGTATTTATTCTGGGAATATTAATGATAGATACAAATATATCTGTATAGATTTTTTCAATGAAAATTTTTAAAAGGGAGGGTAATTTACAGATTAATCGAGCATTTCTTCTTTTTAATATTTGCCATTTTTCAAATCTTTTAGCATTAGAATTTGTTTTGTTAGGACTAAGATTTTTTATTCTTGGAGTTACTTTTTTTTTCTCTTTTGAGATTTTTTCTAGTTGATTTCGGATTGTACTTGTTCTATCAGTGACATCTTTCGTTTTTTTTTCTGTCAATGGAGAATTTGTCCAACTCGGAGATGCAATTTGACTAAATGATTCGTGAATTATCTCATTGCTTATCGTGGAATCTTTTTCTTCTTTAAGTTCGTTCGATTTATATACTTCTCTTAATCTAAACAATAGAATTGGATTTACTTTTGAAAGTTCTTTTATTATTTTTTTTATAAAAAAAATACCTCCGAAAACCCATTTTTTGATTTCTTTTGAAACCTTTGGAAGTAATTTGGTTTTTTCTTTGAAAACTGTTAGAACTCGCAAATACTTCTTTTTTAATTTTTCAATTTGTTTTTTGAATTCCTTAAAAATGGGTTTAAAAAAAGAAGGACGTTTTCGGGGCGGACCAAAAGGAAGTTCTGCTTCCATTCCCCAAATTGTTAAAAAACAAAAATCATCTTTTTCTTTTTTCTTTTTCATTAGATCTTTCTGCGAGGATCGTAGTTTGGATTTGCGCCAAGGTTTCAGACAGAACGGAAACAATATTTTTATCTGAATACCATCTGTCAACCAATTTTTTGGAAATTCTGTTTCGGATAATGGAACCCCATTATAGGTACATTTAAGATGTACCTCTCTATTCCATTCCTGGAAATCCTCAGCCCATTCAGGAAGTTCGAATAGGAGTATACGGCCAATATTTTTTGTAATTATTAATAAAGGTAATAGAATACTTTTTCTAAAAATAGATTGAGTTAGTAACATACAACCTCTTATTACTTGCGCAAGTGGAATGCTATCCCAGGCCTCTGCTATCTCTATTCGAACTTTTTCCTTTCTTTTGTTCTTTGCTTTTTTTTCTTCTCTTTTTGTTTGTTCTTTTGTATACTCTACCGTTTTGAATGCTTCTCCCTTACCCACCCAATTTCGAAAAAAAAGTTTAATCAATCCGGAGATATCAAAAGAAAAAAGAGGGAATTTTTGTAGTCTTTCAAAAAAAAGGAGGGAATGCACATTTGCTTGAAACAATTCTGAAATAACTATTTTACGTCTTTGAGCTCGCATAGAACCTTTGATTATATTCCGCCGAAAGTCTGATTGTTGTGAATAACGTATCAAAGCCACTTCGTCGATTTCATCGGGCATATTAGTATCCGTAATATTAGAATCACTATTCTCCCTGTTAACAGTAAAAATTACTACACGTTTGCCCTTTCTTGAACGAATTTGATGATCTATTGGTACGTCTTCTTGATATTCTCCTGATTGTTGTTCTAAA